CTCTCTCACCAAAACAACATAAAAAGAGAATTCTTCCTGAGAATTAGGAGACAAGGCAAATAAAACGAATTTAATGTTCCCCTCTTGCATATGTATATATAATTCAAATAGAGAAAATATAGAACCCTGCATCTTTCTATATCTCCCAACCAAGTCCCATTTTGCCTAAGAATCTCCGCTCTTGGATCGGATTTTAACGAATCCTTCGGGAATTTGTAAGAAATTCTTGTGTTTTTTTTTATTAAAAGCAATTAGATATTAAAAAAGAAATTAGAAGCTAAGAACAACAGAAGAAGAAAAATAAGTAAGAATAATAACGAAAATGGATTATCATACCTATATTTCATGTAGAAAGATGAATAAGTCCGTTTATTTAGTTCTACATTTCTTGCACTTAGTATATATACTCATTTAGTATATTTAGTATACTTATATCCAATTATATACGAATTAGAATATGATACGAATTCGAATATGAATTCGAATTATTATAGGATATCTTTATACCAATAACAGGTACAAATATTAAATCGGGGTACCCTTTCTATGACAATTCTCAACAACTTTCCCTCTATTTTTGTGCCTTTAGTAGGCCTAGTATTTCCGGCAATTGCAATGGCTTCTTTATTTCTTCATGTTCAAAAAAATAAGATTTTTTAAATCCGATGTGGTCAAATCTCATCTAGTGTTTTTTTTGTTCAAAACTTACTGAATACAGATATCCATTTAGTAGAATAGTGTATAAGACTAAGAGGTGGCTTTCTCCGAACATAAACGCAAGAGCTCTTATGTATGCGTAAACATGATATATAGGTAAATGAATTCTATCTATTTTCAACAATAGGTCGTGATCCGAGCTCATGTCTGTAATGAAAATCAATGTATCTATATGTATGTACCTATCTATAGGGAATCATATGAAGGGAATGCTCTTATTTTATTATATCTAACCATCTAACCAATTCGATGAAATTCTGCTAACAATTCACATCAGAGAATAGTACTAGTTGATGAGAGTTACTTCGGAAACAAAAAAAGTCAATTCAAATTGATTTTGGTTATTCCCTCAATTCCAATAAAATGCAACTGGATCGAGTATGTATGAGTTGGCGATCAGAATATATATGGATAGAATTCATAGCAGGATCCCGCAAAACAAGTAATTTCTGCTGGGCCTTTATCCTTTTTTTAGGTTCATTAGGATTCGTATTGGTTGGAATTTCTAGTTATCTTGATAGTAATTTGATATCTTTATTTCCGTCTCAGCAAATAACATTTTTCCCCCAAGGGATCGTGATGTCTTTCTATGGGATCGCGGGTCTCTTTATTAGTTCCTATTTGTGGTGCACAATTACATGGAATGTAGGTAGCGGTTATGATCGATTTGATAGAAAAGAAGGAATAGTGTCTATTTTTCGTTGGGGATTTCCTGGAAAAAATCGCCGCATCTTTCTACGATTCCTTATGAAAGATATTCAGTCCATCAGAATAGAAGTTAAAGAGGGTATTTATGCTCGTCGTGTCCTTTATATAGAAAGCAGAGGCTTGGGGGCCATTCCCTTGAATCGTACTGATGAGAATTTGACTCCACGAGAAATTGAGCAAAGGGCTGCGGAATTGGCCTATTTTTTACGTGTACCAATTGAAGGATTTTGAAAAATGAACTGAAGAATAAATGCTTTCGCAGCAGGAGGAAAAACCCAAGAATCCTCTTTTTCTATAGTATAACTTACTTGATTGAAGTTTCTTCAGAACGCCCAGTTGGCCCAAAGCAAAGCAAACGTGTACAGACCTGCCATAACATAAAACAAAACCTTTTTTTGTCTATGAAAAAATTGTTTTTTTTGCGTATGGAAATCCCCACTCAACTCAATTAAGTAACAAAAGAAGTAATAAATCGAAATAATAGATTAGATTCATCTGATATATCAAAACGGTTCGGAATAAAAAAATTATCTTTTTATTTTCAATATTTGGAATTGATACGTTAGATATGGATAGATCATATCTTGGAAATTATCTCGATTTTCTTTTGTCAATCGACCCTTTTCTTTTATCCTTTCTTTTGTCTTTCTTAATGAACAAAGAATTGGATCTCATCGAATGAGAACTTTCTGGACTATGCTCTAGGGCTGGGGAACCCGCGACAATTTGTTTTTTTTTTTTCGAAATATTTGATATTTTCCTTTTTCATAGAAAGGAAGTTCTTTCATTTCGAAATCCCAATAATATTCCGTATTTGAATCTTTCGGGCATTCATCGAAAGAGGGAATTGCTTCGAATATTTATATTTGATCAATTGAGATATCTGGAAACAATATTTTTTTTTATTATTTCTTCATTCGAAATTCGAATTCGAAGTGAATTCTTCTTCTATTTTTGTATTTTTTCTACACTAGATTCAAGGACTAACCGCCGAATCACAACTAAAAAGCAGAGACTAGATTCATAGGCGCGATACTTTGTACGCGATACTTTGTACTAGAACTCATGCTTGATAGAAATATTAGATTGTATGGAATCAACGAATGAGATGGGTTCATTAACAATTCACAGATGAAAAAATGACAAAAAAGAACGCATCCATTCCCCTTCGATATCTTTCATCTATAGTCTTTTTAGTATTTTTGCCCTGGTGGATCTCTATCTCATTTAATAAAAGTCTGGAATTTTGGGTTACTAATTGGTGGAATACTAGGCAATCTGAAACTTTTTTTAATGATATTAAAGAAAAGAGTATTCTAGAAAAATTCATAGAATTCGAGGAATTATTCCTCTTGGACGAAATGATAAAGGAATTTCCGGAAAGACATCTAGAAAAGCTTCGTATAGGACTCCAGAAAGAAACAATCCAATTGATCAAGATGCACGATAAGGATCATATCCATACGATTTTGCACTTATCGACAAATACAATCTGTTTCGTTATTCTAAGTGGTTATTCTATTCTGGGTAATGAAGAACTTGTTATTCTTAACGCTTGGGTTCAAGAATTCCTATATAATTTAAGCGACACAATAAAAGCCCTTTCGATTCTTTTAGTAACTGATTTATGTATCGGATTCCATTCGCCCCACGGTTGGGAACTAATGATTGGCTATGTATACAACGATTTTGGATTTGCTCATAATGAGCAAATTATATCTGGTCTTGTTTCCACTTTTCCAGTCATTCTAGATACAATTTTTAAATATTGGATTTTCCGTTATTTAAATCGCGTATCTCCGTCACTTGTAGTCATTTATCATTCAATGAATGACTGAAAAACGATTCACTGATCCAATTATAATGTTTCTGACTTTGTACATAAGCAAAGCAGTCAAAGTCGTACTTTTTCTACCCATCCAGAGGATTCCTCCTAGATTCCAGGAATCCTATATTCCAGTAAAAAGTAAAATTATTTCAGTAAATAGCAGAATCGCGGATAGGGAACTATATTAGTGACCTACCTAATTTTATTGTAGAAATTTTCGGGATCAACGATTGGACCATGCAAATTAGAAATACCTTTTCTTCGCTAAAGGAAGAGATTACTCGATTCATTTCCGTATCGCTCATGATATATATAATAACTCGGGCATCCCTTTCAAACGCATATCCCATTTTTGCGCAGCAGGGTTTTGAAAATCCACGAGAAGCAACTGGTCGTATTGTATGCGCCAATTGCCATTTAGCTAATAAGCCCGTGGATATTGAGGTTCCACAGGCGGTACTTCCTGATACTGTATTTGAAGCAGTTGTTAGAATTCCTTATGATATGCAACTGAAACAAGTTCTTGCTAATGGTAAAAGGGGGGCTTTGAATGTGGGGGCCGTTCTTATTTTACCAGAGGGGTTTGAATTAGCCCCCCCGGATCGTATTTCGCCCGAAATGAAAGAAAAGATAGGCAAGCTGTCTTTTCAGACCTACCGACCCACTAAAAAAAATATTCTTGTGATAGGGCCCGTTCCGGGTCAGAAATATAGTGAAATCACTTTTCCTATTCTTTCCCCGAACCCCGCGACTAATAAAGATGTTCATTTCTTAAAATATCCAATATACGTAGGTGGGAACAGGGGAAGGGGTCAGATTTATCCCGACGGGAACAAAAGTAACAATACGGTTTATAATGCTACAGCTGCGGGTATAGTAAGCAAAATCATACGAAAAGAAAAAGGAGGGTACGAAATAACCATAACAGATCCTTCGAATGGACGTGAGGTGGTTGAGATTATCCCTCCAGGACCTGAACTTCGTGTTTCAGAGGGTCAATCTATCAAACTTGATCAACCATTAACAAGTAATCCTAATGTGGGTGGATTTGGTCAGGCAGATGCCGAAATAGTACTTCAAGATCCATTACGTGTCCAAGGCCTTTTGTTCTTTTTGGCATCTGTTGTTTTGGCACAAATCTTTTTGGTTCTTAAAAAGAAACAATTTGAGAAGGTTCAATTGGCCGAAATGAATTTCTAGATCTGCGGATTTATCAATTATCAACATAAAGGTTGTACAAAGAACCAAATTCTTATTGGCAATTATGTTATGTATGATATGAGCAAAAAACTTATGAAAAGCCTTTTGCTTTTTTATATTCTTTTTCTACCGGATGTCGGGAATTTCTTGTATTGCACTCCTAAATCATAGTATATATTGTGAAGAAGGCTATTTGACTTTCCCCCTTCTTTGTTTTTTCAATACAAATTGGAGGGGTGTGACTATGTCACGATTATCAGATTGAAATATCCTAGAATGTGTCAATAGTTTTTTATTCTAATAGTATCAAATTCTACTAGAACTAGATACTAAACATAAGATAAGTAAGCGGAGAATATAAAGAAAGGAAGAAGGAAGGATAAATGAGGGAAACAGGAGGAGATTCTAAAAGGGATTATTCGTCGTACTAGTCTTCGACACCCGAAAGGGGTGTGGGAAATTCCCTTTCGGGTGTCGAAATAATAATGGTTCTTGATTCCATTCATCGAAAATTCCTATTCGTAGTTTAGATTTTTTCCAGGTTTAT